ATTCAACTGAGGGCCAACAGATTATGCTTCAACAATAGATGCTGATGCGCCGAAGAGAAGAGGTATGGGCAGGAAATTGACTGTATGCTGTCCCTTTCCTTTTTCATCCGCCCCTATCAATCAACACACCTAGATGGGATCGGTACGAAGTACTCGAGTGTGACATCAGCTCGAAGTTGAATCCGCTCGAATAGCACCTGCCCAACAAGGACTTCGATGGGAAAGAGCCGTGGAAACTCAAGAACAAGGTAAGACTAGTACCAAGTTCGGAAAGAGACTCTCTCTTGACCTGACTTTCCCTATTGGCGTTGACTACGGTAAGTAATTCACTCAAACCGATTCCATTTATGGATACTTGGAGGGTGGGAAAACTCTTTCTTTTATCAGGATTAAAGGCTTTGCCGCCTGACTCACTCCGGAAAGAAAGATTGAGGGGGTCAGACACGGCTACGACTTGAATGGAATTGCTCCGTTGATAGATCCAGATTCGCATCCGCCCATCTAAGAGATTTCTTCGTGCCGGGTCGTGAGCTATGTGGAGCGATAAAAATAATTTGATCTATTGGGGTTTCACCTGCACTGCCTTCGCCTAGGACAGACGAAAGGGCTTGCTGCTGGTTCGTCCCCTATCTATTTGAATTGATTTACAGCGCCTATTTTCAAGCTTATAAAAGGAATTTATTAACTTTAAAGAGTGTCTCTCCTCTCCGGCTCGTTATTTGATACCTTTTCTTACGCTTCTTCCCGCAGATTCCACTCGTAATTGATTAGCCTCTATATATAAGATGTTTATTGTTTATCCCGGATGGCTGCTTCCAACTTGCCTTGGTTTTTTCCATACAGACCGCCTTGATACGAGATCCTCCTAGCCTCTGTCTATATTTTAGGTCTCTGTTCGCCTTTTCCCGCCAGCTTAGCTATGTGCTTGGTGTCAGCTACGAAGCCCCTTTTTGAAGGGAACCCAACCTACCAACAGACTTTAGTAAGTAGTTGGCTTAGTCAGTGAATTCGGTGAATAAGCGAGTGGAACTCTTGCTTGTTTGATGCTTTCCAGTGGTAGTTGCGTCAAGCAGCATAAGCGCTTACCTGACCATGAGTGTAGAGTGTAATAGGGCAATTTGATCTTTATGAAATGGGGAGTCTGATCCCCAATAGGAAGATCAAAAGAGAACCAATCTCATTCGTGACACACGTTGATTTGAACAAAGTACTTCTTTACTCTTTCTTATTCTTAGGAGAATTACCCCCACTCCGAAATAGCTGCAATGCTGGCATGCTGATCCGCGATTACTGATTACTAGCGATTCCAACGAATTAAAGTAAAGGCTAATGGCCTTAACTACTTAAACGAATCAATCTCCCACTTCTCTACTTTAGTAAAAGGAGGGTCTTGCTGTTAAGCTACCTTTCTGCTGCTCATCGCTTTCAGACCTATCTTTGTGCTTACACTACAATATGTAGCACCTTCCCAGCTTGGGTCCTCGCTTTGGGATGAATTCCTTCTACATAAAGAGAGGATCCGAGCCTTGAATCAAGACACAGGAGTTTGATCAAATTTGGGTGTGGGGCCTTAAAGGAGATCTTACCTAGGGTGGAGATTTCAGAAAGAAAGGAAGTAATCCGTCTCCCTTGAATGGTAGCCCTTGCGGGGATTAAAGAGAGATCGCCGCAGGGTAGGAGTAGTCATCCAAAAGAAATGGAAAATCGTTAGTTTTTCGGGGAATCAGGACCAGTGGATCGTCGAAGGAAGAGAGTGGGCGGTGCTTTCTCGATCCGATTTCTCACTTGTTCTCTTAAGAAATTTCGAGTTGGATGAAAAGAGCGCTTCCTAAACTCAGTCCTCTCCGTCTACCTCTTTACCAGCTAAGCCACTTACCCCTCGTCTATTCACTTCTTTAATGCGGGAAAGGGGGGATAAGCTTGACCGAGGAAACTTGCTTTACTTCGAGTGAAAGGCAATCAATCTCTAGCTTTCGACTAAGCTAAGAAGCAGATAGGATCAATCTAACTAATAAAGGATATTCCCTAGGGCAAGACATCCCAAGGAACAAAGAAAAGAAAGAACTAAAGCTTTTGTACGGAGACTTCGGGAAGGCAAGCTTGAAGAGGTTTATGCTTAGGCCTTCTCCCCGTTGCCACCTCTAACACTACCACACCAAAGCTGTAAACATCTGTCTTCTCGGTGGGAATACCCGAATAAACATACTCAGGTGCAAGATATCCCATTGTTCCTGCCGGTATAGTTGCTTCTCTTGTATTCGAACTGTGTTCATAAACTTCTGCCAGACAAAAAGACCAAATCTTAACGAAGTGGAAGGAATGGATCTATCTCCTACTGCCTCTTCAAGTGGGAGTAGGAGTTCATGCGTAGAATAGGTCATCAAAGAGAGTCCAGTTGCCTCGTGCCTAGGAGAAGGTATCGTCTGAAGGGGTGCTTTCACTTCCTTCCATTCTTCCACTTCCAATCAGGAAAGTGCCATTGGTGCTTGTCTCGCTACTTGTGCCGGGTGTGATCTAGTTCTTGTTCGTATAGTCTCAAAGTCTGCTTATAGAAAACGACGTTTTGAACCCTTCACGTATGAGATTACCTGTGAGTCTTCTGCTTCCCTTGCCTTTACAGAAGGAACGAAGAAAAGGAAGGGATTGACTGCTTGCTTTGAATAGATTAGGTATAACGAGAGGAAAGCCGATCAGAGCCAATAAAAACGCACGAATCAAGGTAAGGGATCCGGTAAACTGAAGTACCAGAAGCCCTTTTCAAACAAAGACCACTTTACGCTGGGACTTGTCTCCGTCTTAGTTGCATGGTTCAGAGCCCATGAATGGAAAATAGGTCACATAGTTTAAAGAAAGGGATTAATCAACTTGTACTATAGCTGGTATGACGAAGCTAAGGGGCGAACGGGAAATGCTTTAGGGAACAACCACATCCGACTTAAGAGTGAAATAAGCAGGTATTCATAAGCAAGAGGTCCTGGGACGACAGCTCAAGCACATTTAGCTTTGTCTGCCAAACCCTTAGTTTCAAGCAGCAAAGGGGAAGGAGGCCTATCGAAGTCACTTTCCTAGGTTAAGGTAGGTTCCAGGGTGAGAAGAATCGGTAGTTGTTAGACTAGCTCTAGCTTGAAAGCGTGAACGGGTGATTTATAGGCTAAAAGTCCATTTTTCCAGAAGGTGAAGCATCTATTCCGGAAGTAGGTGAATAGCGCAGTTCAGGTTATACACTCACGATTCAGCGATGTGGACTGCTACAACTCTGTATCGGTAAAGCTGCTCTTCTCTCTGCCCTTTAAGCTCGCTCTTCGACCCGAGAGTCCATTTCGCGCTTACTTGCCAAGCCTTGTCCACCCATACCCCTCTTCCTTCTGAAAAAGGAAGTCCCAAGACGGATGTCTTACCTAATACCTCAGACCCTTTTCTATTCGTAGACGCGCTCAAACTATGTTTGAAAGGAAAGATTTGACTCTCTCTTATACGTACGCTATTTGCAGTTCCTTCCTTGCCTTACATCTCTCTTAATTCAATATCTCTCTCGCCTTTATCCTGGTCTGGTAGTATCTTTGTCCCATCATTCCCTTTCTCGTCCGTCTGGCCTGGGAACCCGATCGACTTAAAGAGGTATGAAATAGATAGGCCCTTCGGAATCTCTTTGGCTTTTTCCTCTCTGCGCTGCTTGGCTCCTTAAGCAGTATCGACTCCCTTGCTTTGTCGCCGGCTAGCTTTCTCCTCTAGGTTAGCTATTAGATTATAGTAAGATAGATAAGATGGCGGGAATTTATCTCTTCAATATCTCCCGCAAAGAAAGCGAATAGAACTCTTGAAGGCACCTCTCACAATTCGATAGGGCCCTACAGAGTAGAATATAGTAATCAATATAGGTACTCAGAGGATGGGACGATTGCATTCACTCAATCCAATGCAGATAGAGATAAGAAACTGGCTAACTCGAAGAAGAGATCCATCAGAGGGTTAGGAGGCATGGAATCGGGTGTGCTATTTCCTTAAAGGAGCGAATAAGGATCTTCTTCTGACTCATCTTGAATCGCGGAGAAAGGTGCAATCCTTTTATTCAACTAGTAGCGAGCCTTTATATATAGTAACTTAACTCGTCGGGATCTCTCCGGCATCGGCCACTCTTCTATTGCGGCTTAGGGCTAGGGGAGAGCTAGCCGACCTATGTTGGTATATGCCTCGTCCCTATGAGGAGAAAGCCAACTTCCTCTTCTCAACCCATGCTAGGCGATCTGGCTGAATCTGACCTACTTTTCTCCCATGTTCGTGCGATCTTTGCCTTTGAACTACGCAGCGACCTAGCCAATTGACTACCCTCAGGCTATATTTGACCTTATATTGAAGCTTGTTGAGCAAGGGACTGCCCCGCTTCCCCAGTGATTGCGTGAAGTTCTTTCCTTAGTCGATTGGGACATGTGGTACGATCATAAGAAAGAATCGCAGATCAATAGATCGGGGAAGGGAGATCCAACAGTCACACTGAAAGCAGTAGAAATAGCTACAAGGGCAAAACAAGAGGTTACGAAGGAAGAACTCTAAGTTAGAATTGGTAGGCCGCTCAGGTTCTTCAAATCCAATAAGTGAAGTGGATAGGGAGTGAATCCATCGCAAGAAAGACTTTATCTCTAATCTAATAAAGGAAGGAATCTTTATTCTACCTTAGGTTGAATTGGAGTCTAATTCAGGTATCTCAGAGCTCTGCTAAACTAGCCAAGATTTCGGGTCGATCTCCACTGATCGAAGGTTGAAGTTTTGCAAGTCCAATCCTAAGACTATCAAAAGGGGAGCTAGTACTTTCGTTAAACAAAGAAGAAAAAAGGTTCGGTCGATAGATGGGGCGCTAAGGCGCTGGATAGCACATATCGGGTAGAGAGGGGACGCGGATGGACGGCATAAAGGCCCCAAGGAAGGGACTCAAAGGGAAAATCCCATATCCCGGGTTCCTAGATAGACTGGATGAGCTTGACTACTAAATGCCGTATCTTCAGAAAGAAGATAGAAGTGGCAGCAGTAGCTCCAGTAGATTAGATAGTCCCTCTACTAGGGTGCGAATAGGATGGGTACAATAATAGGCTTTTCAAGGAAAGAAAGCTTGAGGCCAACTTATGCCAAACTGCCAAAGCAAAGATTTAGATTATTAGGCCAATGATCCTTCCCTTCATTGGCGCCTTCTTCCACAGCTAAAGCAGGTTTAGGTCATACCCTTTCTCAGTTTACATAAGGCTCTACCCCCTTTCATAAAAAAAGGCACAAGGATTGGTCTCGAAAAGGCAACTACCGGCATGGGGCACTGAAAAAAAGGTTTCCTTGTATCGGGCTTGAAACTTTCCTATTGGGGTTCAGTTTTTAATCGGAGCGTTAGTGATAAGGTTTATAAGAATAGTTAGAAGAGCGTCGGTTTAGTTATAGTTTTCTTTCGATGGCGATTCCTCTCCTTTCAGTCGAGTGACTTCATACCTCTCGAGATTTCTTTTCTTGATCTGACCTGAGAGGGATAGGGATACTCCAGGCTAATAGAGATATATCTATAGTAGGGCCTAACAATAAGATTGTTAAGATTCCCCGGTGCGGATCTGAAAGAGTTGCAGCACTCTCAATCAATAGCAGGAATAAAAGAAGAAAACTACCCTGTAGTACAGATAAGGCATTCCTACTATAGAACCGGTATGGAAGGCCTTAAGTAAGACTGTTTGGTTAATGAGATTCTATTTATATTATAAACTTAGTAATAGGAGCAACTGGCTTACTTACACAAATAATTCCAAAAAGGACAGGACTGGCATACTCTTAGAAGGAAGGGACAGAAAGACAGAGATCAGCAGCCCCGAACTCCTCGCTTGGAGCTTCCTATGGCTTCTTATGAGCTACTGCTGTCCTGCCTGTTTGCCCGTTGCCATATGCGAAGAATCCTTTACAACGAAGATATCTCGACCGACGCTTAGTCAGCTAAGCAAAGCAAGCTACCGGGCCTGGCACGTCAGCCTCAAATGCTTGGTCATCTCCTCTGGTGCCTTCTCGAAGATTACCTTACTGGCTCTATATTCTCGAAGAAAGAGGGTCTTATCTTTGTTTGGAGCTTTCTCCATTTTCCCAACGGTTGACTGTCCTTTGACATCAGGACTTTGAAGCCCCTGATCGATGAAGCGGAACGACGAAACCTGTTATCTACCAAACTAGCAAACCGGTATTCCGGAACTAGCGCTATACCTAGAATTCTAGAACTCAGGATTACAAAAGGCCCCAGCTCTATGATTGATCTAGGATTACCCGAGACGAACTGTCGATTCTCCGATAAATGTCAATGAGTTAAACATGTTTCCGAGACTTCAACATACATGTTTGGCAGCGGCAAGGAGTGTTTTTGACTTCCTAACACGGATACCAAGGCAGCTGAGCAGTGCAATGAGGAAGAGGTTTGACTTTTTTCTCGAAGCAAGCTGTGTTACAATCCCTCCTTCGCTCCGGCTCGTCTAAGGTCGAACTTCTTCCTTTTGCTTGGTAGCCTTATTCGGAGGCTCATGAAGAAAGCATAGTGACGCATTCGAACGACTTTTATGACGATCTTAATTAGAAGAAGTAGGAATGCCGGAATCTTGTTAATTAAATTTCACGGTAAAGGTAAAATTGATAGCAAAAAGCAAGAAATACCGGTTTAGTAGTCTTCATCCGAGCGTAGCAAGGAAGCTAATAAGACCTTCGACGTGGTGCTTGTTATTTATTTGACGGTTGTTGCACGCTATTTCCGAATGCAATTGAATTAGCTGCTTTCTCAATCTTTCGACGACTTGAAAGCAAACTAGTCCTGGTTATACCCGGAGCAATGCAAGAGGTTTGACTCCGGCCCCAAAGCCTGAGTGAGGGTAGCCGCTAGGCTGCGGGGAAGTCAAATTTAGATGTTGCAACCAATGCTTGACAAAACCGATCCTTTCTTTCATTTGTTGGATCATTCTACGCTGTCGGGAGGAGAGTGATCCCGAAGCCGACAAGCAATAGCTTCTCTCTTCTCTTCTCTTCTGATCCCAATGTGTTAGTCCACTTGAAAAGGATTGGGGCAGATCCCCATTCTGGATCATCCTAAGAAAGAATCATTCTATCTACCTTCCTTTCCTTAGAAGAATCCCGCCTACACTCCTGCAACCCTAGCTTTTGAGTCGGAGTTAAGAAGGCAAAAAGGCGGTCTTTCACGGGTCAATGGATCAGAAAGGGAGGGACTTCGGAGACTGCAATCGAATTGAGGGTCCGGAGGAGAAAGAAAATATAGGGCCAACTCTTCTAGTTGTGACCCTTATTACGCTACTCAACCAGCTGATAAAAGGTCGAATCCAGCAGGGCTGCAGGCACGAAATGACGATCAAATCCGTTAATTAAAGGAAGCCTAATCAAATCAAAGCAGGCAAACAAGAAGATCTGACTGAGTTGATGATGGACCGGATCTCGAAAGGCGAGAGGCTTTCATAAAGATGTATTAGAAACGGAGGGTCGAGAGAG